GCTAACGTAGCTCAATTAAAGCGTAACACTGAAGATGTTAAGATGGGCCCTAGAAAGCCCCGTAAGCATAAAGGTTTGGTCCTGACTTTACTGTCAGCTTTAGCTAGATTTACACATGCAAGTATCCGCCCCCCTGTGAGAATGCCCTTAGTGCCCTTTTAGGGGACAAGGAGCTGGTATCAGGCACACAACTACACGTAGCCCACGACACCTTGCTTAGCCACACCCCCAAGGGAATCCAGCAGTGATAAATATTAAGCCATAAGTGAAAACTTGACTTAGTTAAAGCTAAGAGAGCCGGTAAAACTCGTGCCAGCCACCGCGGTTATACGAGAGGCTCAAGTTGACAGACAACGGCGTAAAGAGTGGTTAAGGAAAATATTCAACTAAAGCGGAACACCCTCATAGCTGTTATACGCTTTCGAGGACATGAACTCCAACTACGAAGGTGGCTTTACATTACCTGAACCCACGAAAGCTAAGAAACAAACTGGGATTAGATACCCCACTATGCTTAGCCTTAAACATTGATTGTTTACCACATCAAACATCCGCCTGGGAATTACGAACACTAGTTTAAAACCCAAAGGACTTGGCGGTGCTTAACATCCACCTAGAGGAGCCTGTTCTAGAACCGATAACCCCCGTTTAACCTCACCCTCCCTAGTTTTCTCCCGCCTATATACCACCGTCGCCAGCTTACCCTGTGAAGGTTTAATAGTAAGCACAATTGGCACAACCCAAAACGTCAGGTCGAGGTGTAGTGCATGAGAGGGGAAGAAATGGGCTACATTCGCTGCTCACAGCGAATACGAATGATGCATTGAAACATGCAGCTGAAGGAGGATTTAGCAGTAAGCAGAAAGCAGAGCGTTCTGCTGAAACCGGCTCTTAAGCGCGCACACACCGCCCGTCACCCTCCCCGAGCACCTGGCCCTTAATTTCTTAAACCCTAACAAACGCGAAGGAGAGGAAAGTCGTAACATGGTAAGCGTACCGGAAGGTGCGCTTGGTCAAATCAGAGCGTAGCTAAGACAGAAAAGCATCTCCCTTACACTGAGAAGTCATCCGTGCAAGTCGGATCGCCCTGACGCCTATTAGCTAGCCCCACTAACTAAACCCAACAAACAAACATAAACTAACCCCAAAAACACTTAATCTACACAAACAAAGCATTTTCCCTCCCTAGTATGGGCGACAGAAAAGGACCTTAGGGCGCAATAGAAAAAGTACCGCAAGGGAAAGCTGAAAGAGAAATGAAATAAACCAGTAAAGCCAAAAAAAGCAGAGATTTCTCCTCGTACCTTTTGCATCATGATTTAGCCAGCACCTTCAAGCAAAGAGAACTTTAGTTTGAAACCCCGAAACTACGTGAGCTACTCCAAGACAGCCTATTTATAGGGCAAACCCGTCTCTGTGGCAAAAGAGTGGGAAGAACTTCGAGTAGGGGTGACAGACCTATCGAACCTAGTTATAGCTGGTTGCCTGGGAATTGGATAGAAGTTCAGCCCTACAGCTTCTCCCTTCATATTAATCTCAACTACCAAATGATTTCAAAGAAACTGTAAGAGTTAGTCAAAGGGGGTACAGCCCCTTTGAAATAAGACACAACTTTCCTAGCAGGATAAAGATCATAATCTTCAAGGCGAAACGTTTTGGTGGGCCTAAAAGCAGCCATCCCAACAGAAAGCGTTAAAGCTCAAACGTACTTCAACCCTCCCCATATCCTGATATCTTAATCTTAATCCCCTAACATTACCAGGCCTCCCCATGCACCCATGGGGGAGACCCTGCTAGAATGAGTAATAAGAGAGGCCACCCTCTCTCCCCGCACATGTGTAAATCGGAACGGACCCCCCGCCGAACCTTAACGGCCCCAAACAAAGAGGGCACTGGACACACGCACAAATAATACTAGAAAATCGTCCTAAGACCACCGTTGACCCTACACTGGTGTGCCTACCGGGAAAGACTAAAAGAAAGAGAAGGAACTCGGCAAACAATTCTCAAGCCTCGCCTGTTTACCAAAAACATCGCCTCTTGCAAAACCAAAGAATAAGAGGTCCCGCCTGCCCAGTGACAATATGGTTCAACGGCCGCGGTATTTTGACCGTGCAAAGGTAGCGTAATCACTTGTCTTTTAAATGAAGACCTGTATGAATGGCATAACGAGGGCTTAACTGTCTCCTCTTTCCAGTCAATGAAATTGATCTCCCCGTGCAGAAGCGGGGATAAGCACATAAGACGAGAAGACCCTATGGAGCTTTAGACACCAAGACAGATCATGTTAAACAACCCACATACAACGGCCCAAACTTAATGATCACCTGTCCTAATGTCTTCGGTTGGGGCGACCATGGGGTAGCACAAAACCCCCATGCGGAATAGGAGGACAACCCAATATTTTTCCTCTCCTCCCACAAGCAAGAGCCACAGCTCTAACTAGCAGAACATCTGACCTCACATGATCCGGCCCTTCGCCGATCAACGGACCAAGTTACCCTAGGGATAACAGCGCAATCCCCTTTTAGAGCCCATATCGACAAGGGGGTTTACGACCTCGATGTTGGATCAGGACATCCTAATGGTGCAGCCGCTATTAAGGGTTCGTTTGTTCAACGATTAAAGTCCTACGTGATCTGAGTTCAGACCGGAGTAATCCAGGTCAGTTTCTATCTATGAAGCAATCTTTTCTAGTACGAAAGGACCGAAAAGAAGAGGCCCATACCTTAGGCACGCCTCCCCCTTACCTAATGAAATCATCTAAACTAGGCAAAAGGGCGCACCCCCATGCCTAAGAGAACGGCATGTTAGAGTGGCAGAGCCCGGTAATTGCAAAAGGCCTAAGCCCTTTATACAGAGGTTCAAGTCCTCTCCCTAACTATGATTGCAGCACTAATTACCCACCTGCTAAACCCCTTAGCCTTTATTGTTCCTGTCCTCCTAGCCGTTGCCTTCCTTACCCTAATCGAACGAAAGGTCCTAGGCTACATACAACTACGGAAAGGCCCAAATGTAGTAGGACCTTACGGACTCTTACAGCCTATCGCCGATGGAGTTAAACTTTTTATTAAAGAACCAATCCGGCCGTCCACCTCTTCGCCCGTTCTCTTCCTCCTTGCACCTATACTTGCATTAACGCTAGCCCTCACCCTCTGAGCCCCCATACCCCTTCCCTACCCCGTAACCGACCTTAACCTCGGCATTCTCTTTATTCTAGCACTTTCAAGTCTCGCTGTATACTCTATTTTAGGCTCAGGCTGAGCATCAAATTCAAAATATGCCCTAGTGGGGGCCCTCCGAGCCGTAGCCCAAACTATTTCTTACGAGGTCAGCCTAGGCCTGATCCTCCTAAACATCATTATCTTCACAGGAGGCTTCACCCTCCAAACCTTTAATACCGCACAAGAGAGCATTTGACTAGTTCTACCTGCATGACCTCTTGCTGCTATATGATACATCTCCACTCTAGCGGAAACCAACCGAGCCCCCTTTGATCTAACTGAAGGTGAATCAGAACTAGTATCTGGTTTCAACGTAGAGTATGCAGGGGGCCCCTTTGCCCTCTTCTTCCTGGCCGAATATGCAAACATTCTCCTTATAAACACACTATCTGCCACCCTCTTCCTGGGAGCATCACACATCCCCACACTACCAGAACTCACAGCCATGAACTTGATGACTAAAGCTGCTCTCTTGTCTATCGTCTTCCTCTGAGTCCGAGCATCCTACCCCCGATTCCGATATGACCAGCTCATACACCTTATCTGAAAAAACTTCCTCCCCCTTACACTTGCACTTGTTATCTGGCACCTTGCACTCCCCATTGCATTCGCAGGACTACCCCCCCAACTATAACACCGTGGAGCTGTGCCTGAAGCAAAGGGCCACTTTGATAGAGTGAACCATGGGGGTTAAAGTCCCCCCAACTCCTTAGAAAGAAGGGATTTGAACCCTACCTGAAGAGATCAAAACTCTTAGTGCTTCCACTACACCACTTCCTAGCAGGGTCAGCTAAATCAAGCTCTTGGGCCCATACCCCAAACATGTAGGTTAAAATCCTTCCTCTGCTAATGAACCCTTATATTCTAGCTGTCCTCTTATTTGGTTTAGGCCTAGGCACCACAATCACATTCGCGAGCTCACACTGACTTCTCGCCTGAATAGGCCTGGAAATCAATACCCTTGCCATCATTCCCTTAATAGCCCAACACCATCACCCCCGAGCGGTCGAAGCCACTACAAAATACTTCCTCACCCAAGCTACAGCCGCCGCCGTACTCCTATTTGCCAGCACAACCAACGCCTGACTTACGGGCCAATGAGATATTCAACAAATGACCCACCCGCTTCCAACCACGATAATCACCCTAGCTTTAGCCCTAAAAATTGGCCTCGCCCCAATACATTCTTGACTCCCCGAAGTCCTTCAAGGCCTAGATCTAACCACAGGCCTAGTTTTATCTACGTGACAAAAACTTGCCCCCTTTGCCCTCTTCCTCCAACTCCAACCCAACAATCCCACCCTCCTTATTATCCTAGGCCTCTCTTCAACCCTAATCGGAGGCTGAGGCGGGCTAAATCAAACACAACTACGAAAAGTCCTAGCATACTCCTCCATCGCACACTTAGGATGAATAACCCTAATTATTCAGTTCTCCCCCTCCCTAACTCTACTAACCCTCCTCACCTATTTCATCATAACCTTTTCAACATTCCTTGTGTTCAAAATTAACAAAGCAACAAATGTTAATTCACTGGCAATCTCTTGAGCCAAAGCGCCAATCATTACCTCCTTAACCCCCTTAATTCTCCTCTCCTTAGGAGGTCTCCCTCCATTGACAGGTTTTATACCAAAATGACTCATTCTCCAAGAGCTAACAAAGCAAGACCTTCCCCTCCTGGCTACGATTGCCGCACTAACCGCCCTACTAAGCCTGTACTTTTACCTCCGCCTCTCCTATGCAATAACCCTGACCATATTCCCTAATAACCTCACAGGCACAACTCCGTGACGCTTCCACACCCCCCAACTCAACCTCCCACTAGCAATTTCAACCTCCGCTACAATTCTCCTCCTCCCTTTAACCCCCGCCATCATGGCCCTCTTCACCCTTTAGAGACTTAGGATAGCACAAGACCAAGGGCCTTCAAAGCCCTAAGCGGGAGTGAAAATCTCCCAGTCCCTGATAAGACTTGCGGGACACTAACCCACATCACCTGCATGCAAAACAGGCACTTTAATTAAGCTAAAGCCTTACTAGACAGGCAGGCCTCGATCCTGCAAAATCTTAGTTAACAGCTAAGCGCTCAATCCAGCGAGCATCTATCTACTTTCCCCCGCCTTGACGAGCAAAAAAGGCGGGGGAAAGCCCCGGCAGGAGATTAGCCTGCGCCTTAAGATTTGCAATCTTATATGTCAAACACCTCAGAGCTTGGTAAGAAGAGGATTCAAACCTCTGTCTATGGGGCTACAATCCACCGCTTAAAACTCAGCCATCCTACCTGTGGCAATCACACGCTGATTTTTCTCAACCAATCACAAAGATATCGGCACCCTCTACCTAGTATTCGGTGCTTGAGCCGGAATAGTAGGCACAGCCTTAAGCCTACTTATTCGAGCAGAACTAAGCCAACCTGGCGCCCTTCTAGGGGATGACCAAATTTATAACGTAATTGTTACGGCCCACGCCTTTGTAATAATTTTCTTTATAGTAATACCAATTATGATCGGAGGTTTCGGAAACTGACTTATTCCCTTAATGATCGGGGCCCCTGACATAGCATTTCCCCGAATAAACAACATGAGCTTCTGACTTCTACCTCCCTCCTTCCTTCTACTACTAGCTTCTTCAGGTGTTGAAGCTGGAGCAGGGACTGGCTGAACAGTCTACCCTCCACTAGCTGGAAACCTTGCTCACGCGGGAGCCTCAGTTGACTTAACTATTTTCTCTCTCCACCTTGCCGGAGTCTCATCAATTTTAGGAGCCATTAATTTTATTACCACAATTATTAACATGAAACCTCCTGCAGTATCAATGTACCAAATCCCCCTATTTGTTTGAGCTGTCCTAATTACAGCCGTCCTCCTTCTCCTTTCTCTTCCAGTCCTAGCTGCTGGTATTACAATACTTCTTACAGACCGAAATCTAAACACTGCATTCTTTGACCCGGCAGGAGGCGGAGACCCTATCCTTTACCAACACCTGTTCTGATTCTTTGGTCACCCAGAGGTCTATATTCTTATTCTCCCAGGCTTTGGAATAATCTCCCACATTGTTGCCTATTATTCAGGAAAAAAAGAACCTTTCGGATATATAGGAATAGTATGAGCCATGATGGCTATCGGCCTTCTAGGCTTTATTGTCTGAGCCCACCATATGTTTACAGTAGGAATGGATGTTGACACACGTGCATACTTTACATCTGCTACAATAATTATTGCCATCCCAACTGGTGTAAAAGTCTTTAGCTGATTAGCTACCCTGCACGGAGGCAACATTAAATGAGAAACCCCTATACTATGAGCACTTGGATTCATCTTCCTATTTACAGTGGGGGGACTTACAGGTATTGTATTGGCAAACTCCTCCCTGGACATTGTCCTTCATGACACATACTACGTAGTAGCCCACTTCCACTACGTTCTTTCAATAGGAGCCGTATTTGCAATCGTTGCAGGTTTCGTCCACTGATTCCCTCTTTTCACAGGGTATACCCTACATGACACATGAACTAAAATCCACTTCGGCGTAATGTTCGTAGGAGTAAATTTAACCTTCTTCCCACAACACTTCCTAGGTCTCGCCGGAATGCCTCGACGATACTCAGACTACCCCGACGCCTACACCCTATGAAATACAATTTCTTCAATTGGGTCCCTAGTCTCTCTCGTCGCAGTAATTATGTTCCTCTTCATTATTTGAGAAGCATTTGCTGCGAAACGTGAAGTTCTCTCAGTGGAACTGACAGCAACTAACGTAGAATGACTTCACGGCTGCCCTCCCCCTTACCACACATTTGAAGAACCAGCTTTTGTTCAAATTCGCTCAAACTAACGAGAAAGGGAGGAGTTGAACCCCCATCAATTGGTTTCAAGCCAACCACATAACCGCTCTGTCACTTTCTTCATAAGACACTAGTAAAACGCCATTACTCTGCCTTGTCAAGGCAAAATTGCGGGTTAAACCCCCGCGTGTCTTGAACTTTAATGGCACATCCCTCTCAACTTGGTTTTCAAGACGCAGCTTCACCCCTCATAGAAGAACTCCTACATTTTCATGACCATGCTTTAATAATCGTCTTCCTAATTAGCACCCTAGTACTTTACATTATTGTAGCTATAGTTACCGCTAAATTTACAGATAAACTAATTTTAGATTCCCAAGAAATTGAAATTATCTGAACAATTCTCCCAGCCATTATCCTTATTCTCATCGCCCTCCCCTCCCTTCGAATTCTTTACCTTATGGACGAAATCAACGACCCCCACCTTACTATTAAAGCTATGGGTCACCAGTGATACTGAAGTTATGAATATACAGACTATGAAGACCTAGGGTTTGATTCTTACATAATTCCCACACAAGACCTTACCCCCGGACAATTCCGACTCTTAGAAGCAGACCACCGAATGGTGATCCCAGTTGATTCCCCCATTCGAGTCCTAATCTCTGCCGAAGATGTTCTCCACTCATGAGCTGTCCCTGCTCTTGGAGTAAAAGTTGATGCAGTCCCTGGACGACTGAACCAAACCACCTTTATTGTCAACCGCCCTGGGGTATATTATGGCCAATGCTCTGAAATCTGCGGAGCAAACCATAGCTTTATACCTATCGTAGTAGAAGCTGTTCCCCTAGAACACTTCGAAAACTGAACCTCCTCAATAATTGAAGACGCCTCGCTAAGAAGCTAAATCGGTACACAGCGTTAGCCTTTTAAGCTAAAGATTGGTGACTACCACCCACCCTCAGCGACATGCCTCAACTTAACCCCGCGCCTTGGTTCGCAATCTTAACTTTTTCCTGATTAATTTTCCTTACCGTTATCCCTCCGAAAGTAATGGCCCACACCTTCCCAAACGAGCCAACTCCTCAAAGCACAGAAAAACCCAAAACAGAACCTTGAAACTGACCATGGCAATAAGCTTCTTCGACCAGTTTATATCTCCAGTTTACTTAGGCATTCCACTGATTGCTCTTGCTCTTACCCTCCCATGAATTCTCTACCCAACCCCCTCAGCACGATGGTTAAACAACCGATTATTAACCCTACAAGGATGGTTCATCAATCGTTTTACACAACAACTTCTCCTGCCTTTAAATCCAGGGGGGCACAAATGAGCCACCCTATTTACCTCTTTAATAATTTTTCTAATCTCCCTTAATATGTTAGGGCTCCTTCCCTACACTTTTACTCCCACAACACAACTCTCCCTTAACATGGGCCTAGCAGTCCCTCTTTGACTTGCCACAGTAATTATTGGAATACGAAATCAGCCCACCCACGCTCTCGGCCACCTTCTTCCAGAAGGAACCCCAACCCTTCTAATTCCTGTCCTAATCATTATCGAAACAATCAGCCTATTTATTCGCCCCCTGGCCCTAGGCGTTCGGCTTACAGCCAACCTTACAGCCGGACATTTACTTATTCAACTCATTGCAACAGCTGCATTTGTACTCCTTCCTTTAATACCCACAGTAGCAATCCTGACAGCCATTCTGTTATTCCTACTTACACTCCTAGAAGTAGCCGTAGCTATAATTCAAGCATACGTCTTCGTTCTTCTATTAAGCCTCTACCTACAAGAAAACGTCTAATGGCCCATCAAGCACACCCCTATCATATAGTCGACCCCAGCCCTTGACCACTTACAGGCGCCATTGGTGCCCTACTAATAACATCAGGCCTAGCAATCTGATTTCACTTCCACTCCACCCTTTTAATAACACTAGGACTTGTTCTAGTCACCCTCACAACAGCCCAATGATGACGAGATGTCGTCCGAGAAGGCACATTCCAAGGCCATCACACCCCTCCAGTACAAAAAGGCCTCCGATACGGAATAATCCTCTTTATTACCTCAGAAGTACTTTTCTTCCTAGGCTTCTTCTGAGCCTTCTACCACTCAAGCCTGGCCCCAACCCCAGAACTTGGCGGATGCTGGCCTCCAACAGGGATTACCGCCCTAGACCCCTTCGAAGTTCCCCTTCTAAATACAGCCGTCCTCCTCGCCTCTGGAGTTACAGTAACATGAGCCCACCATAGCATTATAGAAGGAAAACGAAAACAAGCAATTCAATCCTTAGCCCTAACCATTCTTCTGGGTGGTTATTTCACATGCCTCCAAGCAATAGAATATTACGAAGCCCCCTTTACAATCGCAGACGGGGTTTATGGGTCTACTTTCTTTGTCGCAACCGGCTTCCACGGTCTCCACGTCATCATCGGCTCCACCTTCCTAGCCGTCTGTTTCATGCGCCAAGTCCGCCATCACTTCACATCAGACCACCATTTTGGGTTTGAAGCAGCCGCCTGATACTGACACTTTGTAGATGTTGTCTGACTCTTCCTTTACGTCTCAATTTACTGATGAGGATCATAATCTTTCTAGTATTAAACAGTATAAGTGACTTCCAATCACCCGGTCTTGGTTAAAGTCCAAGGAAAGATAATGAATCTAATTACCACTGTCATTGCAATTGCAACCCTCCTCTCAATTATTCTTGCTATTGTTTCTTTCTGACTTCCTCAAATAAACCCAGACCATGAAAAGCTCTCACCCTATGAATGCGGTTTTGACCCCTTAGGCTCAGCTCGCCTCCCCTTCTCCCTCCGATTCTTCTTAGTAGCCATCCTCTTCCTTCTATTCGACCTAGAAATTGCCCTTCTCCTCCCCCTACCTTGAGGCGACCAACTAGACACACCAGTCCTAACATTCCTCTGAGCCTCCTTAGTTCTAGCACTACTTACCCTAGGCCTAATCTACGAATGAATCCAAGGAGGCCTAGAATGAGCTGAATAGGTTTTTAGTTTAATCAAAACACTTGATTTCGGCTCAAAAGCTTGTGGTTAAAGTCCACAATTACCTACATGACCCCAGTTCACTTCGCCTTCTCATCAACATTTATATTAGGATTAGCGGGCCTGGCATTCCACCGTTATCACCTCCTCTCCGCCCTACTCTGCCTAGAGGGCATAATACTCTCCCTCTTTGTTGCCCTATCCCTCTGAGCCCTTCAGCTAGACTCCACTAGCTTCTCCGCCTCCCCTATGCTCCTCCTTGCCTTCTCAGCATGCGAAGCAAGCGCAGGCCTTGCCCTCCTAGTCGCCACTGCTCGGACACACGGAACAGACCGCCTACAAAGCCTAAACCTCCTACAATGCTAAAAATCCTAATCCCAACCCTTATGCTTGTCCCAACAACCTGGTTAACCCCTGCTAAATGATTATGGCCAACCACCCTGGCCCATAGCTTTATCATTGCCCTCGCCAGCCTTACTTGACTAAAGAACTCTTCCGAAACAGGCTGATCATGCCTGAATAACTTCATGGCAACTGATGCTCTCTCCACCCCCCTCCTAGTTCTCACCTGCTGACTTCTTCCTCTCATAATTCTCGCCAGCCAAAACCACACATCCTCAGAACCAATTAACCGTCAACGAATATACATCACGCTCTTAACCTCCCTCCAGTTCTTCCTTATCCTCGCCTTTGGGGCAACAGAGATTATTATATTTTACGTTATATTCGAAGCCACCCTTATCCCAACCCTGATTATTATTACACGCTGAGGAAACCAAACCGAACGTCTCAACGCAGGAACCTACTTCCTCTTTTATACCCTGGCAGGCTCCCTCCCCCTTCTTGTCGCCCTCCTCCTATTACAGAACAATACAGGCTCGCTTTCACTACTTACCCTTCAATATTCAAACCCAGTTCCCCTTACCACCTACGCAGACAAACTCTGATGGGCAGGTTGTCTACTGGCCTTCCTAGTAAAAATACCGCTGTACGGAGTACACCTTTGACTTCCCAAAGCCCACGTTGAAGCTCCAATTGCAGGATCAATGGTTCTTGCAGCTGTACTTCTCAAACTTGGAGGTTACGGCATAATACGAATAATAACTGTACTAGAACCCCTAACTAAAGAACTGAGCTACCCATTTATTATCTTTGCCCTCTGAGGGGTGATTATAACCGGGTCAATTTGCCTACGCCAAACAGACCTTAAATCACTTATCGCTTACTCATCAGTAAGCCACATAGGCCTAGTTGCCGGAGGTATCCTCATCCAAACACCCTGAGGCTTCACAGGCGCTCTTATTTTAATAATTGCCCATGGTCTCACATCCTCGGCCCTCTTCTGCCTAGCAAACACAAATTATGAACGAACACATAGTCGAACAATAGTCCTTGCTCGCGGCCTACAAATAGTCCTACCATTAATAGCTACCTGATGATTCATTGCAAGCCTAGCCAACCTTGCCCTTCCCCCCCTTCCTAACCTCATAGGAGAACTAATAATTATTACATCACTTTTTAACTGATCCTGATGAACATTAGCCCTTACCGGAGCAGGTACACTCATTACTGCCGGCTACTCCCTCTACATGTTCCTAATAACTCAACGAGGACCTCTTCCTGGACACATTATTGCCCTCGACCCCTCCCACTCTCGAGAACATCTACTTATTCTTCTACATATCCTTCCCTTAATCCTCCTTATCCTCAAACCCGAACTTATCTGAGGATGGACCGCCTGTGAATGTAGTTTAAACATAAAACGCTAGATTGTGATTCTAGAAACTGGAGGTTAAACTCCTCTCATTCACCGAGAGAGGCTCGCTAGCAACGAAAACTGCTAATTTTCGCTACCTTGGTTGAACCCCAAGGCTCACTCGAGCCGCTCCTAAAGGATAACAGCTAATCCGTTGGTCTTAGGAACCAAAGACTCTTGGTGCAAATCCAAGTAGCAGCTATGCACCCCACCTCGCTTATAATAACATCTAGCCTTATTATTATCTTCACACTCCTAGCTTATCCCATCCTCACCACCTTTAACCCCCACCCACAGCACCCCAACTGAGCGTTGTCTCAAGTAAAGATAGCAGTAAAACTTGCCTTCTTTGTTAGCCTCCTCCCCCTGTTCATCTACCTTAATCAAGGCTTAGAGACCATTATTACAAACTGAAACTGAATAAATACTATTACCTTTGATATCAACATTAGTTTAAAATTTGACCACTACTCTATTATCTTTACCCCCATTGCCTTATATGTAACATGATCCATTCTAGAGTTTGCATCCTGATATATACACTCAGACCCGTACATAAACCGATTCTTCAAATACCTTCTAATCTTCCTAATTGCTATAATCATCCTAGTCACCGCAAACAACATATTCCAAATTTTTATCGGGTGAGAAGGCGTAGGAATTATGTCTTTCCTATTAATCGGCTGATGATATGGCCGAGCAGACGCCAATACTGCAGCCCTACAAGCAGTTCTTTATAATCGAGTCGGAGATATTGGACTAATCTTTGCAATAGCATGAATAGCTACAAACTTCAACTCATGAGAAATGCAGCAGATGTTTGCCGCAGCTAAGGACTTCGACCTAACCTACCCACTCCTTGGACTAATCGTCGCTGCAACCGGAAAATCAGCCCAATTCGGACTTCACCCCTGACTCCCCTCTGCAATGGAGGGCCCTACACCGGTCTCTGCCCTACTGCATTCCAGCACCATAGTTGTTGCAGGGATTTTCCTCCTTGTACGGATGAGCCCCCTAATGGAAAACAACCAGACAGCCCTCACCGCCTGCCTATGCCTGGGGGCCCTAACAACTTTCTTCACAGCCACTTGCGCCCTCACCCAAAATGATATCAAAAAAATTGTTGCTTTCTCAACATCTAGCCAACTCGGCCTAATAATAGTTACCATCGGCCTAAATCAACCTCAACTTGCCTTCCTCCACATCTGTACACATGCTTTCTTCAAAGCCATACTTTTCCTCTGCTCAGGCTCAATCATCCACAGCCTAAACGACGAGCAGGATATCCGCAAAATAGGGGGAATGCACAACCTCACCCCCTTTACTTCCTCGTGCTTAACCATCGGCAGCCTAGCTCTCACTGGCACGCCCTTCCTAGCAGGCTTCTTTTCAAAAGATGCCATCATTGAAGCACTAAACACATCCCATCTTAACGCCTGAGCCCTAATCCTTACCCTTCTAGCAACCTCCTTCACCGCCATCTACAGCATACGAATCGTCTTCTTCGTAGTTATAGGACACCCTCGATTCAATGCACTCTCCCCAATTAATGAAAACAACCCCGCAGTGATTAACCCCATCAAACGACTAGCCTGAGGAAGCATTATCGCCGGCCTCCTAATTACATCAAACATCCTCCCCCTAAAAACTCCTGTCATGACCATGCCCCCTCTCCTCAAGCTAGCTGCCCTAGCAGTAACAATCCTTGGGGTCCTTATCGCCCTTGAACTAGCTTCCCTTACAAACAAACAATTCTCACCAACACCAACCCTTCCTGCCCACCATTTCTCTAACATACTGGGGTTTTTCCCAGCAATTATTCACCGCTTCACCCCTAAACTCAACCTGGTCCTAGGCCAATTAGTTGCCAGCCAAATAGTTGATCAAACATGATTAGAAAAGGTGGGACCCAAAGCCATTACCTCAACTAACCTCCCACTTATCTCCACAGCCAGCAACATTCAACAAGGAATGGTAAAAACCTACCTCTCAATCTTTTTCCTTACCCTAATCCTTATGCTACTTTTCATCACATCCTAAACAGCCCGCAGAGCCCCACGACTTAACCCACGAGTTAACTCCAACACCACAAATAAAGTTAACAAAAGAACCCAAGCACTAATAACTAGCATTCAACCGCCCAAAGAGTACATCAAAGCAACCCCTGCTATATCACCCCGAAATACAGAGAATTCCCCCAGCTCATCCACGGACCCTCAAGAAGACTCATACCACCCCCCTCAAAATAAACCAGAAACTACAACTACAGCCAACACATAAGCCACCATGTATATTGTCACAGGCCGACTACCCCAAGTCTCAGGGTACGGCTCAGCAGCTAAAGCTGCCGAATACGCAAACACAACTAACATACCCCCTAAATAAATTAAGAACAGCACAAGGGATAAAAAGGGGCCCCCATGCCCAACCAAAACACCACACCCCATCCCCGCCACAACAACCAACCCAAGTGCAGCAAAATAAGGAGAAGGATTAGAAGCAACCGCAACTAACCCAAGAACAAAAGAAAAAAGAACTAAATACATAATAAAAGTCATAATTCCTACCAGGACTCTAACCAGGACTAATGGCTTGAAAAACCACCGTTGTTATTCAACTATAAGAACCCTAATGGCTAATCTCCGAAAAACTCACCCCCTTTTAAAAATCGTTAACGACTCAATAATTGACCTCCCCGCCCCCTCTAACATCTCAGCATGATGAAACTTCGGCTCCCTTCTCGCACTCTGCCTGGCAACCCAAATTCTCACAGGACTTTTCCTAGCCATGCATTACACCTCCGACATCGCAACCGCCTTTACATCCGTCGCGCATATTTGCCGGGACGTAAATTACGGCTGACTCATCCGCAATATGCACGCCAACGGTGCATCCTTCTTCTTCATCTGCATTTACCTTCACATTGGTCGTGGCCTATACTACGGCTCATACCTTTATAAAGAAACCTGAAACACTGGAGTTGTTCTCCTCCTCTTACTCATAGGAACCGCTTTCGTAGGATACGTTCTTCCCTGAGGACAAATGTCATTCTGAGGTGCTACAGTCATTACCAACCTCCTTTCCGCCGTTCCTTACGTAGGGAATACCCTAGTCCAATGAATCTGAGGAGGCTTCTCCGTAGACAATGCCACCCTAACTCGATTCTTCGCATTCCACTTCCTCCTTCCATTCATCATTGCAGCCGTCTTCATTCTCCACGTCCTCTTCCTCCACGAAACCGGCTCCAACAACCCCACAGGCCTCAACTCGGATGCAGACAAAATCTCATTCCACCCCTACTTCTCCTACAAAGACCTATTAGGGTTTGCAGCACTCCTTACTGCCCTGGCCTCCCTAGCCCTTTTCTCCCCCAATCTACTTGGCGACCCCGACAACTTCACTCCCGCCAATCCCCTAGTCACTCCCCCACATATTAAACCAGAATGATACTTCCTGTTTGCTTATGCCATTCTCCGGTCAATCCCCAACAAACTAGGCGGTGTCCTTGCCCTTCTATTCTCCATCCTAGTACTCATAGTCGTCCCAATCCTCCACACATCAAAACAACGAAGCCTTACCTTCCGCCCGATTACCCAATTTCTATTCTGGACCCTCGTTGCCGACGTCATGATCTTAACATGAATCGGGGGGATACCAGTCGAACATCCTTTCATTATCATCGGACAAGTCGCCTCAGTCCTTTACTTCCTCCTATTCCTAGTCTTCACGCCCCTGGCAGGATGGGTAGAAAACAAAATGCTTGAATGAACTTGCACTAGTAGCTCAGCGCCAGAGCGCCGGTCTTGTAAACCGGACGTCGGAGGTTAAAATCCTCCCTACTGCTCAGAAAAAGGAGACTCTAACTCCTGCCCCTAACTCCCAAAGCTAGGATTCTTACATTAAACTATTCTCTGCTCCTCACAACTTTATACAATATTTTCACAATTACATATATGTACTTACACCATATTTGTATGCAATGGCATACTACTAGATGCTACAAAGACATTTATGTTTTATCACCATTAATCGAAGCAAACCATTCAAGTATTATACAAATTAAAAGTCATAGTCCATAAGACAGTTCATGAACTAAAAACACAATAATTATTCCGAGTTATCAAATAACTATTCAAAGCTTCAGGATATTATGAAATCAACAACGATATACCAAGTCATCCCCATACGATTAGATAAATGGAAAATTAATGTAGTAAGAACCTACCAACCGGTGATTACTTAATGATATCGTTTATTGATGGTCAGGGACAGAAATTGTGGGGGTTTCACTTAGTGAACTATTCCTGGCATTTGGTTCCTACTTCAGGGCCATAAATCGGGTCACTCCCCACACTTTCATCGACGCTTACATAAGTTAATGGTGGAAATACATACTCCTCGTTACCCAACATGCCGGGCGTTCTCTCCAGCGGGTAAGGGGTTCTCTTTTTTGTCTTCCTTTCACTTGGCATTTCACAGTGCACACAGTTCCGAACATCAAGGTTGAACATTTTCTTGCCCCCAAGGAATATGTATTAGTGGTGAAAAGATATTATAACAATAACCACATATTAGGATATCAAGAGCATAATGAATATTTATTTCTCGAAGTATACCTAAGATTACCCCCCCTCGGCTTTTACGCGTAAAACCCCCCTACCCCCTAAACTCCTAAGATCGCTATTATTCCTGAAAACCCCCCGGAAACAGGAAAGCCTCTAGAAGCTTTTTTTTCCCAAAAGCACATATTTATACACTATTATAATATTTCACAT